TCTATTTTATCAAAAGAAAGGATTCTTTCTCTTTTTTTTGGTTGTTCATTACTTATTATATTAGACTTATTTCTACTTATTTTTTTATACTTATTCTACTTAATTCTACTTCATTTTTTATACTTTATATTTTATACTTAATACTTAATTAGATTATTATATTAATTATTATATTCTAAGTAAATCTAAAAAAAGAAAAATAAAGGGTTATGAAAAATATGGAAAAATCTAAACTAAGAATAGAAATCTTTGACGAATGGGATCCGGAATTCTTATTATTTCGACACAAGAAAAGGAATTTTACACACCCCTTTCTTGTGCCGAGGACTAGGAAGACGAAAAAGACTCCCTGGAATTATTTGTTCCCTTCATTTATCCTTCCTTTCTATTCTCCGCTTACTTATCTTATGTTTAGTATCTAATCAAATTGAATTTAGAAAACAAAACCCATTCTGTGACATTGAAATCGAACAATAGGGATATAATTACACCTCTCCAATTTAGATTGAAAAAAAGCAAAGAAGGGGTAAAGACAAATAGTCTTCTTCCCAAGATACATATTGGGAATGCGATAAAAGCAATTCGAATATAAAATAAACAAGCAAAAGACTTTTCGTACTTTTTTTCATCATACCTAACCTAATTGCCAGGAAGAATTTGTTCTTTTTTACAAATTTGATGTTGATAAATCCACGGATCTAGAAATTCATTTCGGACACTTGAACCTTCTCAAACTGTTTCTTTTTAAGAACCAAAAAAATTTGTGCAAAAACAATAGATGCCAAGAAGAACAAAAGGCCTTGGACACGTAGTGGATCTTGAAGTACTATTTCTGCATCCCCCTGACCAAATCCACCCACATTAGGATTACTTGTTAATGGTTGATCGAGTTTGATAGATTCGCCCTCTGAAACAAGAAGTTCTGGCCCTGGGGGGATAATATCAACCACTTGATGCCCGTCCGATACACCCGTTATGGTTATTTCGTACCCCCCCTTTTCTTTTCGTATGATTTTGCTTATTATACCGGTTGCCGTAGCATTATAAACTGTATTGTTACTTTTGTTCCCGTCGGGATAAATCTGACCCCTTCCCCTGTTTCCGCCTACATATATGGGATACTTTAAGAAATGAACATCCTTATTACTAGCAGGGTCTGGGGAAAGAATAGGAAAGGTGATTTCACTATATTTCTGACCAGGAACAGGACCTATCACAAGAATATTTTTCTTAGTGGGGCGGTAGTTCTGAAAAGACAGATTGCCTATCTTTTCTTTCATCTCGGGCGAAATACGATCGGGTGGGGCTAATTCAAACCCCTCCGGTAAAATAAGAACAGCACCCACATTCAAAGCCCCTTTCTTACCATTAGCAAGAACTTGTTTCAGTTGCATATCATACGGAATTCTAACAACCGCTTCAAATACAGTATCAGGAAGTACCGCTTGTGGAACCTCAATATCCACGGGTTTATTAGCTAAATGGCAATTGGCACATACAATACGCCCAGTTGCTTCTCGTGGATTTTCATACCCCTGCTGCGCAAAAATGGGATATGCATTTGAAATGGATGCCCCGGTTATTATATATATCATGAGCGATACGGAAATGGATCGAGCAATCTCCTCCTTTATCCAAGAAAAAGTATTTCTAGTTTGCATGGTCCAATCATTGATCCAAAAAATTCTACAATAAAATTAGGTAGGTTACTAGTATAGTTCCCTATCCACGATTTTGCTATTTACTTTTACTGAAAAAATTTTACTGAAATATAGGAGGAATTGAATTTCCCTTATCTGATGGGTAGAACGAGTAAAGTAAGTACGACTTTGCATGCTTTGCTTATATACAAAGTAAGAAAAGAAAGATTCTAATTGAATCCGTAAATCATTTTTCAGTCATTCATTGAATGATAAATAACTACAAGCGACGGAGATACACGATTTAAATAACGAAAGATCCAATATTTTAAAATTGTATCTAGAATGACTGGAAAGGTGGAAACAAGACCAGATATAATTTGATCATTATGAGCAAATCCAAAATCCTTGTAGATATAGCCAATCATTAGTTCCCAACCGTGGGGCGAATGGAATCCGATACATAAATCCGTTAATAAAAGAATAGAAAAAGCTTTTATTGTGTCGCTTAAATTATATAGGAATTCTTGAACCCAAGAGTTAAGAATAACAAGTTCTTCATTACCCAAAATAGAATAACCACTTAGAATAAAGAAACAGATTAGATTTGTCGAGAAGTGCAAAACCGTATGGATACGATCCTCATTGTGCATCTTGATCAATTGGATCGTTTCTTTGTGGATTCCTATACGAAGTTTTTGTAGATGTGTTTTCGGGTATTCTTTTATCATTTCGTCCAACAGGAGGAGTTCCTCTACTTCTATGAATTGTTCTAGAATACTCTTTTCTTGAATATCATTCAAAAAAGTTTCGGATTGCCTAGTATTCCACCAATTAGTAACCCAAGATTTCAGACTTTTATTAAATGAGAGAGAGATCCACCAAGGCAAAAATACTATAGATGCAAGATATAGAAGGGGAGTGAATGCTTTCTTTTTTGTTTGCCACTTTTTCATCTGTGAATTGTTAATGAACCCACCTCGTTCGTTAACTTTATGTGATCTAATCTTTCGATCAAACATGACTTTCATTATAAGGTAGGGGCCCATGAATCTATTCTCTTTTTTTTTATTCAGTGCTTAGTCTTTGAATCTAAAAAGAATACAGAAATAGAAAATAAGAATCCACTTCGAATTCGAATGTGCGAATGAAATATATATATAGTGTAGCGTTTCCAGATATCTCAATTGATCAAATTCGAAGCAATTGCTCTCTTTCGATAACTGCCCGAAAGAACTAATAAAGATTATTCTATTCAGATTTTGAGACGAAGGGGCTCCCTATCTATATCAAAATATCAAATATGTTGAAAAATTTTCGCGGGTTATCTAGACTATATATAGTCTATAGCCCAGGAATAATTGAAAAAAAATTATGAAAAATATTATATTCTGATGATCAAAAATGAGTGACAAAAAAAGACAGAAAAGTTCTCATTACGTTTATCATTACGTTATAAGAAAGAAATCCACTTGGAGCACAAAAGAAAGGATAAAAGGGGAGGGGCCGATTGACAAAAAAAGGAAAGTAGAGAAAATTTACAAGATATGATCTATCTGTATCTAACGTATCAACTCCAAATATTGAAAATAAAAAGAGAAAGTCTTTATTTCGAAATACTTTGATATATGAGATGAATCCATTATTTCGATTTCTTACTTGTTTTGTTACTGAATTAAGTTGAGTGGTTTTACATTTACAGACGTATAAAAAAACAATTTTTGTGAACAAAAAAAACAGTTTTGTTTTATGTTATGACTCTTCCGTCTACGTCTGCTTTGGTTCGAATGGACATTCTGAAGAAACTTCAATTAAGTTCTGTTATAGAAAAAAGGGAATTCTTGGCTTGAGTTTTTTCCTCCTGCCGAGAAAGCATTTATTCTGCAATTCATTTCAAAAGACTTCAATCGGTACACGCAAAAAATAGGCCAATTCCGAAGCTTTTTGCTCAATTTCGCGTGGAGTCAAATTCTCATCAGTACGAGTCAAGGGAACGGACCCCTGGCCTCTGATTTCCATATACAGGACACGACGAGCATAAATACCCTCCTTAACTTCTATTCTGATGGACTGAATATCTTTTATAAGAAATCGTAGAAAGATGCGACGATTTTTTCCAGGAAAGCCCCAACGAAAAATACATACTATTCCCTCTTTTCTATCGAATCGATCATAACCACTACCTACATTCCAAAAAATCGTGCACCACAAATAGGAACTAATAAAGAGACCCGCGATCCCATAGAAAGACATCACGATTCCTTGTGGAAAAAAAACTATTTGCTGAGACGGAAATAAGGATATCAAATTCCTACCAAGATAACTAGAAGTTCCAACTAATAAAAACCCTAATGAACCAAAAAAAAGTATAAAGGCCCAGCAGAAATTGCTTGTTTTTCGAGACCCCACTATATACTCTATCCGTATAGATTCTGATCGCCAACTCATATATACTAGATCCAGTTGCATTTTATTGGAATTGAGAGAATAACCAAAAAAATTTTATTTTTTTGTTTCCGAAGTAACTCTCATCAACTAGTACTATTTTGATATGAACTTTTAGAAGTAATTCATCAAATTGCTTAGATCTAAAATCATTCCCTTTATATGATCCCCTATAGAGATCTACTAGATACATAGACTTTAATTTAATTTCATACATCCGCACCAATACCGATCCACTTTTGAAAATAGCTATAATTCATTTACCCCTATATCATGTTTACAGAGGAGCTTTTTCATTTATGTTCGGGGAAGCCAGATGTTATACAATATTTTATTAAATAGATATTAAATAGATATCCTTGGCATCTAAGTCTTGAAAAAAAAAAATAGATAAGCTTTGGTCTTGGCCTTGGCCCCATCGAATCTAAAAAATCTTAGTTTTTTGAACATACAAAGATAAAGAAGCCATTGCAATTGCCGGAAATACTAGGCCTACTAAAGGCACAAAAAAAGAAGGGAAGCTGCCGAAAGTTGTCATAAAATGGGTACCTCAATTTAATATTTGTACCTGTTATTGTTATATTCTTAGTTATTGTTATATTCTTAGTTATAAATATATCTTATAATGATTATATTATAATTCGTATATTATACTAAGTATATCTAAATACTAAGTATATCTAAGCGAGTATATATATCTAATATAATAAGTGTAAGGAATGTAGAATTAAATAAATGGACTTGGCTATCTTTCTAAATAAAATAAAATAGGTCTATGATAAGATCATCCACTTTCTTTATTATCTTACTTTATTCTTCCTTTTCTTATTATTTGTATTGTTCTTGTCTTCTAATTTTAATTTCGAATTAAAATTTAATAAAGAAAGGGTTTATTACAAATTGTCGAAAGATTCGATTCGTTAGAATCCGACCCAAAGTCAGGGATTTTTAGTAAAAATAGAATTCTCGGGAGATATAGAAAGATGCAAAACTCTATATTTCTATTTTTTTCTATTTGAATTATCTATACATACGCAAGAGAGGAAGATAAAATTCGTTTTATTTGTCTCGCCCAATTCGAATTTCATTTCACAGAAGGAAAAATTCGCTTTTTTTTTTATCTTGTTGATAGAGGTTTACTCATTAGTAATCAGGAATATCGGTAAAAAAAAATAATAATAATTATTATCCACATAATTCGTTTTTCGACAATTCTATTTTATGTCACAAAGTCAAAGCCCGGATAATGGGCTTTGACTTTGATTCTGATAAACTAACTAACTACCCTTTCACTACAAAGAAAAGAATTTTACTTAAGACTCTACTTAATTGAAATTGAATTTTGATTCAAAGGAAAAAAGCCATGGAGCTGAACTAACTCACTCAGAACACCTTTTAAAGGATTACGTGGTACGATTGGATCGAATAAGCCCTTATGGAATAAATATTCAGCCGCCTGTGAACCTTCAGGTACTGTTTTATTCAATGTTTGCTCAATTACTCTTTTACCCGCAAATGCAATATAGGCATTGGGTTCGGCAATAATGATATCCCCCAACATACCAAAACTCGCGGTGACTCCACCCGTAGTAGGAGATGTAAGAATTGATATATAAAATAACTTTTTATTTGATTGATAATCATATAAAGCGGAAGATATTTTAGCCATTTGCATTAAACTCAAACTTCCTTCTTGCATGCGTGCTCCTCCGGAAGCGCACACTAGAATAAGAGGTAAAAATTTATTGGTAGCATATTCGATCAAACGGGTGATTTTCTCGCCTACTACGGATCCCATACTACCCCCCATAAACTGAAAATCCATAACCCCGATAGCTATAGGAATACTGTTTAATTGACCCGTGCCTGTTTGAATAGCCTCAGTTAATCCTGTCTTTCTTTGATAAGAATCAATACGATCTTTATAAGGATCTTCTTCAGAATGAAATTCAATGGGATCTAGAGAGATCATGTCTTCATCCATAGGACCCCAAGTACCTGGATCAATCGAAAGTTCGATTCTATCTGAACTACTCATTTTCAAATGATATCCACATTGTTCACAAATATTCAGTTTTGACTTAAACAATTTCTTATAATTTAATCCATAACAATTTTCGCATTGAACCCACAAATGCTTGTATAGGTCGAGATCATTAGAATTTTCTTTTATAGTTAAATCATTACCATTTGCGCGAGCTCTTATATTGAAATTCTTGCCTTCACTACTCTTTCCACCTTCACCACAAATGTAATTATAAATATAACTATCATTGTAATTGTCACTACCACTTAAAATGTAACTATCAATACAGATTTGAGAACGAAGATAAGAGTCAATACAACTATTAATGTGATTATTCCAACTATAGTTAGTATCGTACAAGTTCAAATCATAGATATAACTAGAATTACGATAACTATAAAAAGAACTTTCTAGTTCACTCAAAAAAGAATGATCATTGTCAATCTCAAAAATTTTATTTTCACTATCAAAGTATATGGAATAACTATCCTGATTACTATCCCTAATTAAAAAGGTGTCATCAGAAATGAAATTCCGAATGTCTTTGACGCCAACTAAATGATCAACCTTACTGTAATAACTAGAGCGGTCACTCCAACCATGAATGTTTTTATCCGTATCATTTCTAACCAGGTCGTCGCTTACACTAGTATTTTCAATAGGACCAAGGCTATCCATTGATTTACTTAGCCCACATCTGTATTCTAATTCCCCCTTAGACAAGATCAAATTGAACCATGATTTTTCCATAGAGCTTTCTTGCCTCTATTTACATGAAAGTACAATAGATGAATAGTCATTCGATGAAAAATCAATTGAATATTTCATATCAGAATACGCATATAGATGCAATCACTAGGATTATTAACTAATAATACTAATAATGAGTGAATATTGAAAGAAACAATTCTCTTTTGTTTTGTGAGAACCTGGAGGATCCGTTCATTATATATGATAGGGCTCTTTTTTCTTTTCAATTTCAATTATAAATATAAATTGAAATAGCGATTTCCCCATGTTGTGTAAAATTCGCATTGAAAAAATTGACAAAAGAAATTTTTCTCCTATCAAGAACCTTTTTCGTAAAATCTCGTCGACTAATACAATAGGTTTCTATTCCAACACGGAAGGAAAAGGACAACATACAGGATGGGTAGAAGAGGTTGTGATACTTGGCTCGATCCATGATCCGAACCCGTGGGATATAGGATAGAAAAGAATACACCCATCCTAAGGATCCATACATAGGATTAATTAATTATGGACCCAAGAGCAAATTCGAGTTGTGTTTAGTCTTTTATTTTTGTATTTAAGATCCTCTATATCTAGATAAAAAAAATATTGATCCAAAATATAGACAAGACAATAGGATCGGCTCAATCCTTTTAG